TTGATGGCGCCAGGCTCTGATCATTACAAAAATGACATCGGTACAGCGCCCATGTTCCTGATGAAAACGACACCAAGTGAGTGGGTACTTCTCGAACGACGCGGCTGACCGAAGCCGAGCAATCATTAGTGATTCCGCGCTTATACTTCAAGATTTCCCTTTTGGAAAGTGCAAAAGTGAAGCTTCAAGACGGGGGTCAAAACGGATTTGATCTATGAAAGGTAAAGGGAGGCTGTGCTATCTCTGTGAGGATTATGGTTTGATTCCTTTTTGGTGGTTGTAACCTTCCATTTGGGTGGTTACAACCTTTACTATTGTAACATTGACAATAGTATATTTGCATGATAGAATTAGATCATGAATCAATCTAAATAGATTTAGATATGCAGCAATCCCGGTTAAAGTTACTAACAGTCGAGTTAGGGATTGACCGGGAAATCTTATACATGCTTAGGAGGTATGTCCCATGTGGAATCATTGGTTGGTCAAAGTAGTGACCAAAGTGTCCGGCGTCTTTGCATCCGCGAGGCATTCGAATTTGGAAAAATGCTTGTATCAGTTTCTGATAGGATCCGGGAANNNGCGTGGCAGGATCCGCCAGGCCTACTCTAATGATTTTAGATCTATGTAAGGGCTGTGCTATCTCTGTGAGGAGTATGGTTTGATTCTTTTTTGGTGGTTGTAACCTTCCATTTGGGTGGTTACAACCCTACTATTGTAACATTGACAATAGTATATTTGCATGATAGAATTAGACCATGAATCAATCTAAATAGATTTAGATATGCAGCAATCCCGGTTAAAGTTACTAACAGTCGAGTTAGGGATTGACCGGGAAATCTTATACATGCTTAGGAGGTATCATGCATGTTCAATCATAATCATTGGGTGGTCAAATTAGTGACAAAAGTGGCCGGCGTTTTTGCAGTGGCTTTAGTAGGGATGGCAAGTCTCAATTTTGGTTGTACTGGGCTCTTTGTGTGGTTATTCGGTAACCCACAAACTCCGCCGCGCCCATCTACTCAAGTCCGCTTACAAAGACTTGATGAGACTTTAAAGTTCAACAAAACTCTCTTGGCCGACAAAGAGCGGGCTTTTTTCATTTTTCACAAGAATGAATCGGATTGGCCTTTTTGGAAATGGGAAACTGCATTCCAAAAAATGGTCCACTCCAAAAAGGGAGGCGTAGCATCTTAGACGAAACCATAAAGACTCATCAGAGTGTGATCAAATCAAAAGAGATTCCCCGCTTATACTTCAAGATTTCCCTTTTGGAAAGTGCAAAAGTGAAGCTCCAAGCTACAAGTGGAAGAGACGGATAACCGCACGCCGACTCCTCCTGGTCCTGGGGTCTCTAGTTCGAGCACCTTGCGGCTCCCCGAGGACAGGGGGCCTTCCGGTTTAGGAACTCGCCGGCTCATTGCTTGTGCCGAGAGACCAAGCCAAATCCAGCGATGTGGGGCAGCATAAGTAAGATCCTCTAATCAATTTCAGCAGAATTTTATAGATCTATGAAAGGGGGCTGTCCTATCCTATGTGAGTATTGTATCATTTTTTCTTTCTTATTCCCCCTTTTCTTAGCTTTTGAACTTACCTAGATACTAAAGAATCTAGGTAGATTCTCTAGGTAAGGGGCATGGTTTGATTCCGTTTTGGTGGTTGCAACCTTCCTATTTTCATAGTGACAATAGTAGATTTGCGTGATATGATTCTATCATGGATAAAAAAATCTATTTATCCATGATCCGAAACGGAAAGAGGTCTCTCTCTCATTTTGAAATTGTGGAATTCACCGGGGTATACTAGTTGAACCCTGAATAGTGAATGCCCGCCATTACAAACCCAACCAACAATTCTATATATATAATAGAAATATTATGCGATTGAGGAAACAGAAGTATTTAGAGGAAATTCTCAGGACTGTCTTATTCTATATTCTATTCTATAGATTCTATCTATTTCCATCCTAAAGTTTCCATTGTAAAAGTAAAAAAAAAAAAAAACCACAGGAGGTGATTGATTTTCATGTTCAATTTGTTTCGACTAGCGACTCTCCGTTTAATGAGACGATGGGTAGTCGGACTTGTACAAGGCTGCTTGGGAATCTCTGGGATTTTCACCAAGGTTCTCTTTTGGTTACGCTTGTTGATTTCCCAAGCTCAAGCTCTGGTTGACAACAAGGCGCGATCTTTAATGTCGATATTCGGGTCCTTGAATGCTCTTATTGGGGTTTTTGTTTTGGGGGGGCGTTGGTTTTTTTCCCCGAAACCGAAGCCTCCGGAGCCTCCAGCAAATCCCATTCCTCCGGCTTCGGAAATGCAAGAGCTTCGAATCCCTCCGCAGGAACAGTCAAATTCCCGGGGTTCAATCACCCTGCGGCTCCACAAGGAAGCCCAAAAAGGCGCGTCTTCAGGTCGGCTCACTGCGCCAGGAGAAGGAGAATCCAGCGCTGCGGGGCAGGACGAGAGCTCCCCGGAGACCCCGGACGAGCTCTGAGCTATAGTGGAACTAAGTATTTAGGGGGAATTCGAAAACCTCTCTTACGATATAGATTCGACTGAGGGTTCGGATAGAAAGGTACCAATCAGTAGGAATTCTTCTTTCTTCGGATATTGTATGTTGTAAAAAAGGTTCCCCTAAAAAAAAAAAGAACCTATCCCATTTTTTACCTAGGAATATTCTATGCGAGGCACGCGTATCTCTATTGTATGTTATCAAGGAAGTATCATCTAGGGAATAAATAGAATAAAATAAAAAGAATAATCCGAACAATACATGTCTTTCACATCCAACTCTAAACAATGAGCAACCTCTTCATTTTTGAATGGCGGTTCCAAAGAAACGTACTTCTCTGTCAAAAAAGCGTATTCGTAAAAATATTTGGAAAAGAAAGGGGTATTGGGCAGCGAGAAAAGCATTTTCATTAGCGAAATCTCTTTCTACCGGGAATGCGAAAAGTTTTTTGTACGACAAAAAAAAAATAAAAAAAAAAACCAAGTCTGGTTTTGGAAGAATCTGAATCAATATGACTCCCTGAATTGTATTGTCATTTCTAAAATGAAGGATTCCCATTAACTCATATTTTTATTTTCAACGGATCAATACGAGACGGGACTGGTTATTGCGGTATGCAGAATAAGAAGTCCTCCGCTTACTGTATTCTCCATTTTTTGACGAAGTAGTGAAGGACAAGATACAAAGGTTTAGCTTTCTTTTGAGTCGGTTTTTCGAATTTGTGAGATGGGGGTTGTCATTTTCCTCATCGATTCACTTTTCATAATACACTAACTAAAAGAAAAGTCTTCTTTTTCCTTTAGGAAGGATTTTTTTGGATTATGTATTCCTAATATGTAGTCCAAATAAGGGTCCTATATTTGGGCTGTGGAATTCATCAAGATCTATATCTATATATAGATCTTGAGAGCTTTCTTTTCTTTAGAAATATAGAATCTTTTTTTTTTGAAGTACGCTAAAATTCCGAGAAAGATTGAAACCTTTTAGTTCTATGCCTGGATAGAGGACAGAACTATCTAGTTCCAACTGCTGCATTTCCATTCCAGGCGAAGTGAAACCAATGGAAAGCTCTTTGTGAAAGTGAAACCTAACACCCTACGATCCCACAATACTAATGATTGTTGAACGTTCAATTAGTCATTTTAACGAGTGTTTTTTCATTGATTGTCAGATTCCCTAAAAAAGATTTGATTGAATTGACTCCTTAGAATCTCGACGATTGAATAGGGATGGGCTATTATGTTTTCGAGTAAGCCGCTATGGTGAAATCGGTAGACACGCTGCTCTTAGGAAGCAGTGCTAGAGCATCTCGGTTCGAGTCCGAGTAGCGGCATCTTCGAAAAGAGATACAATAAATCCTATAATGAATAATGAATGGAATTCCGTATTTCCATTCTAGTCTTGAAGGATCCCCCTTTTCTTTTTTATTTTAGGATTTGTTTATGATATTCTCGACTTTACAACATATATTCACTCACATTTCTTTTTCGATCGTTTCAATTGTAATTAGTATTTATTTACTAACCTTATTATTAGTCTACGAAACGCTAGGACTCTCTAATTCGTCAGAAAAAGGCATGATAGCTACCTTTTTCTGTATAACAGGATTGTTAGTTACTCGTTGGATTTCTTCGGGACATTTCCCCTTAAGTGATTTATATGAATCAGTAATGTTTCTTTCGTGGGGTTTTTCCATTATTCATATGGTTCCACATTTTAGGAACCAAAAAACCCATTTAAGCGCAATAACCGCGCCAAGTACTATTTTGACTCAAGGCTTTGTTACTTCCGGTCTTTTCGCAGAAATGCATCAATCCACAATATTAGTACCTGCTCTCCAATCTCAGTGGTTAATGATGCACGTAAGTATGATGGTATTGAGCTATGCAGCTCTTTTATGCGGCTCGTTATTCTCAGTAGCGCTTCTAGTCATTACATTTCGAACACGCATAGATATTTTTGGCAAAAGAAATCATTTATTAACAGGGTCATTTGGTTTTGATGAAATCCAATACACAAATGAAAGAGGCAGTGTTTTACGAAACACTTTTTTTCTTTCATTTAGAAATTATCACATGTATCAGTTGATTCAGCAATTGGATCGTTGGAGTTATCGTGTCATTAGTCTAGGGTTTCTCTTTTTAACCATAGGTATTCTTTCGGGCGCGGTATGGGCGAATGAGGCATGGGGGTCATATTGGAATTGGGATCCCAAGGAAACTTGGGCATTTATTACTTGGACCCTATTTGCAATTTATTTACATATGAGAACAAATCAAAATGTACAAGGCACGAATTCCGCAATTGTGGCTTCTCTTGGATTTCTTATAATTTGGATATGTTATTTTGGGGTCAATCTATTAGGAATAGGATTACATAGTTATGGCTCATTCACAGTAACATCGAATTGAAGAAGTGACCCAATCTAGAGGAACATAGTCTGAAGTTTGTGTGAGTTTTTGAGAACCATTTGAATCCAGTAGTGATTCAAATGGTTCTCAAAAACTCCAAACGTATCTGATTCGAATGGACTTCATTTTCTTTTTCCTTAAGATAAGGAAAAAGAAGACTTATTTTTTTTTCATTGTCCAGCGAATGGTTTTCGAAATCATAGCATTATTTTCTATCTTATTCATGAAAACTATCTTATCTATAAAAGTAATTAGATAGGATAGCTTCTACCTTGTCAACGGATAGTGAGAGAAGGAAATCCGGATAAATACCAATCCCTATTACAGGTAGAAAGATACAGATCGAAACAAAAAGTTCTCGTGGTCCAGAATCCAAAAAAGAAGAGTTTGGGGCGGGAAATTGCTTGTATCCATAGAACATCTGGCGTGACATAGATAATGAATAAATAGGAGTTACTATCATTCCAATTGCCATTCCAAAAGTCATGAGTATTTTTGGCATTAAAAGAGATTTTGGACTGGTAATTATTCCAAAAAAGACTACCAATTCGGCAACAAAACCACTCATTCCCGGCAATGCAAGAGAAGCCATCGAGAAGCTACTGAACATTGTAAATATTTTAGGCATTGAGATAGCTATTCCGCCTATTTCGTCGAGATAAACAAGACGTATTCTATCGTAACTCGTTCCTGCCAAGAAAAAAAGCGCACCACCAATAAATCCGTGAGAAATGATTTGTAAAATGGCTCCATTTAGTCCTGTATCGGTTATAGAACCAATTCCTAGAATTGTAAAACCCATATGAGATACAGAAGAATAGGCTATTCTCTTTTTAAAATTGCGTTGGCCAGGAGATGTTGAAGCTGCATAGATTATTTGAACTGTACCTAGTATCATCAACCAGGGGGAAAATATAGAATGAGCGTGGGGTAAGAATTCCATATTGATCCGAACCAATCCATACGCTCCCATTTTTAATAAGATTCCGGCTAGAAGCATACACGTACTGTAATGTGCCTCCCCATGGGTATCTGGTAACCATGTATGTAAGGGTATAATCGGTGATTTGACAGCATAAGTCATAAGAAATCCACAATAGAATAGTATTTCCAATGCCACCGGATACGATTGATTCGCTGAGGTTTCAAAATGTAAGGTTGCTTCGTTGGAACCATAGAAACCCATGCCCAGAACTCCCATTAATAGAAAAACAGAACCCCCCGCAGTGTACAAAAGAAACTTTGTAGCTGAGTACAAACGTTTCTTTCCTCCCCACATGGATAGAAGTAGGTAAACAGGAATTAATTCTAACTCCCACATGATAAAAAAAAGTAAAAGATCTCGAGAAGAAAATGATCCTATTTGGCCGCTGTACATTGCTAACATCAGGAAATGGAACAATCGTGAATCCCGAGTCACTGGCCGAGCCGCTAAAGTCGCTAAAGTAGTGATGAATCCCGTCAGGAAAACGGGTCCTATGGAAATTCCATCGATTCCGAGTCTCCAGTGAAAATCCAAAAAATGGATCCATCTAAAATCCTGTTCTAATTGGATTAAGGGATCGTCAAATTGGAAATGATAACAGAATGCATAGGTCGTTAGAAGTAGGTCTATTGTGCATATAGAGAGAGTATACCACCTAATCATCTTATTTCCCCTATGAGGAAAAAAGAAAATGGAAGAACCCGCGGATATCGGCAAAATCACAATTATTGTTAACCAAGGAAAAGAATTCGTGGTAAAGACAAGATACACTTTGACCAAAAAACCCGTGCTCGAAATAATCTTTTTGATCGAGTACGGGTTTTTGTCGGTAAGGAGAAAAAAATGGGTTCAAGTAGAGTTTTCTAGAACGTATCAATAAGCTAGCCCCATGCTTCGCGTTGTCTCATGCCATAAATAAACCCGGACACTCAAGAAATCTGTTGGACAAGCGGATTCACACCTCTTACAACCTACACAGTCTTCTGTTCTTGGGGCAGAAGCAATTTGCTTAGCTTTACATCCGTCCCAAGGTATCATTTCTAATACATCTGTGGGGCAGGCTCGCACACATTGAGTACACCCTATACATGTATCATAAATCTTTACTGAATGTGACATGGTATCTATCCACTTTTTGAACGTCATAAATTTTCGATCTAGTAAAATCATAAAGGAATCATATATGGTAGACACCAGACGAATCGAGGGTTTACCAGAATCGATTTCGAATCAATCTATTTCTGGATCTGCTCATGATAGCGGTCCAAGATACTTTGATTTATTACGTTTTAGCAAACATGGGCTTTGGTTCTATCGTACATACCAATTTGAATTGGTGAATATTCTATTCAGTATTTCGATGATTACCGCTATTTATTCAGCAAGTTCGATTGATTGATACGAGTGGATTTTCTGTTACGATGAATTGACGAAACAATAGCTGGTCCAATAGCGGCTTCAGCGCCTGCAATAGCTATCACAAAAATCGCGAAAATGTCTCCTTTTAATTGGCGACTATCAAAGAAATCAGAAAATGTTACGAAATTCAAATTAACCGCATTCAGTATAAGCTCAAGACACATAAGTGCTCTAACCATATTTCGACTTGTGATCAATCCATAAATACCGATAGAAAATAAAAAGGCACTCAAAACAAGTTCATGTTCAAGCATCATTGACCAACCCCTCATCAATCTGGATTTATTTGCTTTCAATAGGAACAAAAATGCCACCTTAATCCATTTTATTGACTCGAATCTCACAAGTCCAGAACAAAGGAAGGTATTGGTACTAGAATAGATTGAACTAAAACTTTTATACATGAAAAATAGAAAAATGGAATTGAAGTGAAGGAAAATGGGTGTGATAAGAAGGAAGTCTTTTGAGAGGACAGAACTCTTTCATTCGAAGTCGTTCTTTTTATTACTGACGGGCCATAACAATTGCACCTATTAAGGCAACTAAAAGAATTATAGAAATGAGTTCAAAGGGAAGAAAAAAATCGGTTGATAAATGAGTCCCAATTTGTTGACCATTATTTAAAAAATCCTGCTCTAAAATCTGGTTTGATCTTGTAGTCCAAATAATACCGTACCATGAAGTATCTGGGACAGTAGTAATTAGCGAAACAAAAAGACTTGTACAAACTAGGGAAGTGACTCCTTCTCCAACGGTCCAAAGACCGAAATCCTTGTAATATTCTGAGTCATTCATGAACATCACAGCGAATACGATTAACACATTTATGGCCCCCACGTAAATAAGGAGCTGTGCAGCAGCTACAAAATGGGAATTCGATGGAATATGGAATAGGGATATACAAACCAGAACTAACCCCAAGGAAAAGGCAGAAAAAATTGGATTGGTAAGTAATACCACTCCCAGACCTCCTAATAGAAGAACCGATCCCAAAAATACTAAAAGAAAATCATGTATTGGTCCAGTGAAATCCATTCTATGTCAAATAATAGAGAAATAAGCTTAAATGGTTCATGATCTTTTTGACCAGACCGGGAAAAAATAGGTTACCCGACTCTTTTTAGGATACGCTCTGAATGGAATCCAATCCTAGATTGGGGGTTGATATAGAAATTCTCTAGATATATAAGAAATATTATTCATTTAGAGAGATGTAGATTTCGAAAAAATCACGGATACGGATAATGTATTTGTGCAAGACATGATTCTGAGCAATGAATCTGAAATCGCTGTTAGTTTTAGTTACTTATTTGCCGAGCAAAATGGAAGATTTGCTCCTTTAGTATTTCGTAATAGTAATCGGAAATTGGAGTAATTGGTAATCGAATCAAGCGGTTTACACATTTTTTATTTGATTTGAGTCGAAGTCATAATGGTTCGAATTAAGGAATCTCCAATTACTGACATTGGTAACCGACCCAAGGCAATTTGATTATAATTCAATTCGTGACGATTATAAGTAGAAAGTTCATATTCCTCAGTCATTGATAAACAATTTGTTGGACAATACTCGACACAATTCCCACAAAATATACATATTCCAAAATCAATACTATAATTAAGTAATCGTTTCTTTCGAATTTCGGGTTCCAATCTCCAATCAACAGTGGGTAGATCTATAGGACATACACGAACACATACTTCACAAGCAATGCATTTATCAAATTCAAAGTGGATTCGACCGCGAAAACGCTCTGATGGAATCCATTTTTGATAGGGATATTGAATAGTTACAGGTAAACGACTCGTATGAGATAAGGTAATTATGAAACTTTGGCCGATATACCTTGCAGCTCTTACGGCTTGGTGACCATAATTCATGAACCCAGTTATCATAGGAAGCATATCATAAATCTCTATGAATAATTGAAATTTTCTTTCTCTTGTTTAAGAAAACTTAGGAATCGAAAATACAATGAATGTCTTATGTCTTTACAGTGAAAGGAGTTGGGAAGAAGTTGTCAATAATAGATTCCCGAGAGAAATAGGTAAAAGAAATTTCCACCCAAGATTTAATAGTTGGTCCATTCTCATCCTAGGCAAAGTCCATCTTGTTGTGATAGAAATGAACAGGAACAAATAAGCTTTTGCTAATGTAATCAAAATACCAATTGTTGTTCCAAAGACTCCACTCAGTTCATTTATTCCGAAAAAATGAGGAATGAATAGGAACGGGATAGAGAGATTCCAACCGCCCAAGTAAAGAACTGTTACAAATAATGAAGAGACTAGTAGATTTAGATAGGAAGCAACGTAAAATAAACCAAATTTGATACCCGAATATTCGGTTTGATAACCTGCTACTAATTCTTCCTCCGCTTCTGGTAAATCAAAAGGTAATCTTTCACATTCGGCTAGGGAAGAAATGAGAAAAACCGTAAATCCTATAGGTTGACGCCACAGATTCCAACCCCAAAAACCATATTTGGACTGTGCCTCCACTATTTCAACTGTACTTGAACTGTTAGATAATCATAGTCGATGATAACATCACTGCTGCCATCGCTATTTCAGAACCGTACATGAGACTTTCACCTCATACGGCTCCTCGGTGGTCGTCATAAAAAAATCTAAGGACGGGCTCGTTAGTATCTCGATATATTAGTTGAGTAGATAGAGTAAAGATGGATCGAAGAGTCCCACATTATACCAATCCAATTCTGTCTGCTCTAATAAAATAACAAAAAGGTGCTTCTGAATTGATCTCACCCTTTCGATTTCTAATGTATATTTCTAATTTCAAAAAATGTGTAATTTCGCTTCGTTCAGTAATAACTGAATCCTTCAATAAAAAGAAAATACTCATTGTATCAATTTCGACCCTTTTTCGATTACGAAAAAAGATTAGGCATTCCATTAGTTCATGAATCATGATACTAATTATCTCGGTATGAATAGAGATCAAATAGTTCGTATTTTTCTTTTCTATTGCATATTTCTTTCGTTCCGGTTCTTCTTTCACATTTCATAGAAAAAGACAAGGAAGCTCTAAAAAAAGGTTACTTCGTTTCGGATAGCCATTTCTTTAACCAATGGGTAGGAGCATACTCAGGATCGGGATCCTGGGGAAGTACTGCTTGATCGTTTCTACTAACTTAAAGCCCCCACCCCAATTCCTTTTATGCGGAGAGACCCATTTAGGTAACTTAGATTATCTCCATTACGAATCCATTATGTACCTTAGTATTCCTAACCGCCCACTCATTTTTGCCCAACCCCCGTTATGACAGACAATAGTGAAAACTCCATAGAGTTGCTCTTTTCTAACCGCGTCAAACCATGATTGCTAATCAACAAATCTTGGGGTCATTTATTCTGCTTATGGATGCTTAACTCTCGCACATAGGGAATGAGACTTCATCTTTTTACTGCAAATTTATAAGCTGTTTTGTTTCACTCATAGAACTTATCTTATTGAGTTCATTATCCGGAATGATGAATCAAAAAATGAAGATATCTACTCAATCCATTTCACTCCTTTCTTTCCTAGAAATAAAAGAAATAGGTAACAGCTCATGTCCAAACGAATCGCACGTAGAGATATGGATAAAACACATGGAGTTAATGGTATTTCATAACTAATCGATTGAGCAGCAGCTCGTAGACCACCTAAAAAGGAATATTTATTATTCGAACCATATCCTGACATAAGAAGTCCAAAAGGAGCAAGACTTGAAATGGCAATCCATAAAAAAACACCTATACTGAGATCCGCTAGAACAAGCCGGTAGCTAAAAGGAATTACTGAATAACTTAGTAAAATGGATATAACTGCTAGGGACGGTCCGAGACTAAATAAACGAATATCTCCTCTAGATGGGAGAAGATCCTCTTTCAAAAGTAGTTTTGTCCCATCGGCTAGAGCTTGAAGAATTCCAAAAGGACCTGCATACTCTGGTCCCATACGTTGTTGTACTCCTGCAGATATTTTTCTTTCTAACCACACAATTATGAATATCCCTATTGTGATTCCAAATAGAGGAATAAAAATAGGTACAAGCAAGCGTGTGAGCCCATACACCTCTTTTAAGGATTCCAATCGAGAAAAAGAATTAATAGCCCGTACTTCCGTTGTATCAATTATCATTTCAACGATCAACTTCTCCCATAATGATATCTATACTCCCTAGTATCGTCATAATATCCGCCAATTTCATTCTTTTAACTAGCTGAGGAAGAATTTGCAAATTGAGAAAACCCGGTGGACGAATTTTCCATCTCCAGGGAAAAAGACTCTGATCCCCTATCAGAAAAATTCCTAATTCTCCCTTTGGAGCCTCCACTCTCATATAAAGCTCTTGTTTCAACAATTCAAAAGCTGGAGATGGTTTTTTACTAATGAATCGATATTCAAAATCATTCCACTCTGAATCCCTTTCTCTGCCAAAGCGCCGGACTTCTAAATTCTCATAGGGCCCCCCAGGAAGTCCTTCTAGAGCTTGTTGAATCATTTTTATGGATTCCATCATTTCACTGATTCGGACGAAATAACGGGCTAATGAATCCCCCTCTTTTTGCCATTGTACTTCCCAATCAAATTCATCATAACACTCATAATGATCAATTTGACGAAGATCCCATTGGAGTCCGGAAGCCCGTAGCATCGGCCCAGATAAACCCCAATTTATGGCTTCCTCCCCACTAACAATGCCCACTCCTTCAACTCGGCCCAAAAAAATAGGATTCTGCGTAATAAGCTTTTGATATTCAGCAATTCCTGTTAAAAAATACTCACAGAAATCCAAACATTTATCTACCCAACCATGAGGTAAATCAGCAGCGATTCCTCCGATACGAAAAAAATTATGCATCAGTCGCATACCTGTGGCAGCTTCGAATAGATCATATATCAATTCTCTCTCTCTGAAAATATAGAAGAAAGGCGTCTGCCCACCAATATCTGCCATAAAAGGGCCGAGCCATAACAGATGAGAAGCTATGCGACTCAATTCCAACATAATGACTCTGATATAGCTAGCTCTTTTAGGTACTTGAATATTTCCCAAACGTTCTGGGGCGTTTACTGTTATTGCCTCTGTAAACATAGTAGCTAAATAATCCCAACGTGTTACATAAGGTAGATATTGTATAATTGTTCGGTTTTCCGCAATTTTTTCCATCCCTCTGTGTAAATAACCCAATCTAGGTTCACAGTAAATAACATTTTCACCGTCGAGAGTAATGATGAGGCGAAGAACGCCATGCATTGATGGGTGGTGAGGACCCATATTGACTATCATGAGGTCTTTTTTTGTAGTCGGTACATTCATATGCGTTTTCCCCGATTCAGGATCAGTATTCTATGAATTGCTGAAAACGAAATAAAGTTCATCAAAATTCAAGCTCTGAAAAATCAAATAATGCTACAAGGGCTCTTCCAATTAACTTATCACTTAACTTAACGAGTTTTTAACTCCCGAATATCCAACTGATCTATTAATTCTTTATAACGTACTCTATTTTTATTTGACAAATACGTCAGCAACCGTTGACGTTTGCCCAGAGTTTTTTGTAGACCTCTCTGAGATAAATAATCTTTTTTGTGTAATTTTAAATGTGAAGTTACTTTCTTTAGTTTATTGGTGAAACTGAATACTTGAAATTCAACAGACCCCGTGTTTTCTTCTTGCGAAATAACTGAAATAAATGTACTTTTTACCATAAAAAGAGTCCTTCTCCCTCCCCTATTTATTTGATTTGAAGTTTCTACAGATATGGTATGGATTTGACCAATCAATAAAAATAATGACATTCATTTTCATTTGGGATACAATACAGCCTAATGTTGATTTAATTAATAATCAATCCAAATAATCAGTATCAGGATTTGCGAAAGAAGCGCCAAAGCCGCATGGCGCCCCAGCCGAATGTAAAACAGGCCAAGATCACTTGTGTAATCTCGAACCCGTAAAAAAGAAACTGTCTCCACCTATGCCTATCTGGCCCTTTAGTCATTGCGTACCCCCCCTATTTCTTTGATTTGAAGTTTCTACAGATATAGTATGGATTTGACCAATCAATCAAAATAATGACATTCATTTTTATTTACCTTATAAAAGGGTGAATGTCAACTGTTCGGCTTTTACATTATTCGAATTTGACCATTTTCATTATTCGTACAAGTCTCATTTGCTTCCATCGGATCGAGAGACTCTTTTGAAGATGAATAGATGAGAAAGAAGCTATTGCANNNGAGCTTCGAACCGATTTCACAAATCGATATTATGATCAAGTGCAGGTCTTGAAAGAAATCGATGAGATTTGCTTCCATCGGATCGAGAGAATCTTTTGAAGATGAATAGATGATAATGAATAGATGAGAACGAAGTCATTGCCGGAACTATTAGGCCCACTAAGGGCACAAAAAGAGAGGGTAGAAAGTTGTCATAGAAGGAATACCTCGAGTTCAAATTTTAAGATAAGAAAGATATCTTATAAGAAATATATCATCAACGAATTATCAAGCGTGGATACATCTGTATCCTTAACATACTGAAACGGCTACCATTACTAGTATCAAACCAATAGCGATTCATACAAGCTAAATCTTCTAATCGGTAATTCGGCCAAAGAAACAATTTCAATTTAATGAATTGAGTTGTCTCTATATCAAGATGCTTGCTATTAGTGAAAAGTGGACTACAATTCCTTACGTTGTTCTCGTTGCAAAATACTTTCTTTTTACCCACAACATCTGTATTTCCCTTCCCGGAATTTAAACAACTTCGAATTCGCAATTCTCTACGACGTCTAGGAGATGAAATGTTTTCAGGAACAAGCAAATCAGAACGATTTTCATCTATATTCCCAACCATCTTTTTCTGTTTTGTTTTTATAATGAATTCAGAAAAATCATTCCTATCAACATTTTGTTTTTTTTGGCATTTTCGATTCGTTTTTCTATTAATAGTAATTGGATGTTTATTCTTATAGATCAGTGAAATAGCTATGGTTTGATACATAATTACTGGCCCATTCCATTTTCTAGGTCTACGAACTAGTTTGATTAGTATTTCTCCACTGTTTAGCGCTTTAGGAAATTGAATTGGAGATTCAGGTTCACTATCCAGAGTAGGCTTAAGTTCACTTTCTAGAGTAGGTTTAAGTTCACTTTCCAGAGTAGGTTTAAGTTCACTTTCCAGAGTAGGTTTAAGTTCACTTTCCAGAGTAAGTTCAGGTTCCCTTTCCAGAGTAAGTTCAGATTCACTTTCCAGAGTAAGTTTAGGTGTATGATACTTTAGAATCGACAGAGTCATTTCTTTTCTTCGAAAAAAGGATATAGCCAGTTCCCTTGGATCTCTCATCCGAAGCAAGAAACTAGATATATTGATACCAGTTATTAAATTTTCCTCAAAAAGATTGGTCCATGTCAACTGAAAACCGACGTAATTTTTCTTTTTCAGGAAGATGTCTAGGTCGGTTGGCGGTTTCCACTTCTTCTTCCCTTTCTTTTTCTTCTTTTTATCTTTTTCAATGTCTGATGCGCCAGACTCTTGTTTAACATCTTGTTGTTGATTTGGTTGATTTGATTTAGGCTTCTCTTGATTTGGTTGATTTGATTTAGGCTTCTCTTGGTTTGGTTGATTTGATTTAGGCTTCCCTTGGTTTGGTCGATTTAATCTAGGATTTTCTTGGCCAGGCGGTTTTTTTTCTTCTTGATTTTGATTCTCTAATTCAAGATCCTTTTTTTCTTTTTCGTTGGCATTTTTTTTTTCACGACTATCACGGATGTTTTGATTGTTATTAAACTCGAAAAAAAGTAATTTGATTGGTATGATCCACGGGTTCATCCCATATTTTTCATAAATAGATTTCTTACTGCGCTGAGTTTGAGTTAGTCTTGCTTTATTCATTCCCATCCAGTCAAAAGGATGGTTTATTTTTTTATTTTTGTTTTGGGATTCATTTTTGTTTTGGGATTCATTTGTGTTTTGGGATTCATTTGTGTTTTGGGATTCATTTTTGTTTTGGGATGAGTTGAATTGTTTATGAATCGCGTAATAAAAAAGATCTTTTTTATCAATTGTATTAATTATTGGAGAATAATGAGTCGCAATCTTAGTTTTTTTATTGATCCAGGTCTCAATATGTCTCGTCTTTATAAAACAGATGATTTGCCAATCCAAATATTTTCTATCCGAATTTTTTCTACTATATCTCCGGATAGAAAAAAAATCAGGTTTATACGTGATGTACTTCGAGGGAATCCCTTGACCTTCGTTTCCTTGGAACGGCAATCTATAAATAGAAAAATCCTTTCCTTTTCCATAATTAAGATATTTATGTGATAAAAGATCATATTTGTAATGTTTTTGAAATTTCTCTGTTTTTGTTTTAACCGATAATGAAGCTGCTTTTTCTTTTTGTTTCTCAAAAAGAATTAATTGATTTTTTTCATTTTTTTCATATGAATCCAAACTTGGTACGTCTAGATTTTGAACCTTACGACTTTGATTGATCCGATTTCGCCACTTTTGTGACATAAATTTAGACAATCTAGTCTGAGATAAATCATATTGATAGCGGCCGCTTAACCAGTTTTTCCATTCAGTCAGTTCTGCATTTCCATGTTCTTTATGCCTTGATTCGAAATGGAATATTCCTTGTGTTCCAAAAAAATTCTTTATTCGTTCTTTAAGAAAAAGAGATGTTCGGGAATATTGAAGGACAAATTTCAAGGGATACTTGTAAATCCCTGGTCTTTGTGATAATTTGTAAAATACATATGCTTGTGACAAGGAAACTATCTCACCAAAAGTCTTTGAATTTTGATTACCAATATTATCAAACTTCTTTTTTTTAGTCGAAATCCAATCCATTGGATTTTCATCAATTCCTTCGTGATTTGTTTGCTTAAAGTAACTGTATGTATTTTGCTTAAAGTAACTGTATGTATCAAGAATTCTTTTTTTTAATTGAAGTAATGCAAGACACATTTCTACAATATGGTTCGAAATACGAATGAGAATTTGAGAGAAAATACTTTCAATGAAAAATACCAAAAAAACGCGCCCTTTCCTTATTAATCGCACATTTCTTCTTTTTACTATTTGCCAAAGGTTTTTTGAGGAGTCTAATCTTTTCTCAGCAAAACTCGCCTCGCTAGGACTAATATTTCTATCGGGTATTAATAATTTGGTTTTCTTGTCGTTTGTTATTTTTTCAATTTGATTTCTTATTGTACTTGTCCTATCGGACAGATCCTTTATTTTTTTTTCTATAAGTGAAGATTTTGTCCAATCCATAGATTGAATTCGACTAGCCGATTCATCCAAAATCTGATTCCTTATTATCAAATTTTGATCATTTTGAGTTTCACTCAATTCATACCCTTCCCTCACTCCAAATTTTGTATTTAGATTTCCTTTTTCAAGTTGTTTGATTTTTATAAACGGATCTAGAATCCATTTTGCCTTTTTTTTTAACAATTGAAAACTTTTTTTTTTCGCTTCTCTAATTCGTGTTTTTAATTCTTTATAAATAGGTTCAAGAGGATGAGGTTCGTCTCGGGGAGCACCAAAAGGCCGTTCCGTTTCCATTCCCCAGGTTGTTAAAAAAGAAGATTTTGCTTTTTTTCTTTTCTTTTGCATTGGATCTTTCCGTTTCTGATGGGGTCGTAGTTGAAAACTATACCGAAGACGGAAAGGTAAGACGATTTTTATCTGCATACCGTCTGTTAACCAATTTAGCGGAAATTCTGTTTCGGATATTGGAACGCCATTGTGAGTACAGTTAACATGAATTTCTCTGCCCCGCGCCTTCCAATCTTCGTCCCAATCTTTGTACCACTCGGGGAATTTTTGGGGGAATTGAAATGGAAATAAGAAAATAAGGCTCAAGTTTTTGGCTATAATCAATGAGGGTAATACAATATTTTTTCTAAGAATTGAGTGGGCTAGTAACAAATAACCCCTTATTGCGTGCGCATACGGAGTACTATCCCACAGTTCTGCTATTTCTAGTCGCTCCTCCTCCGCGTTCTCCCTTTTTTCTGCTTCGGCCTCCGCCTTGTCCTCCCTTTCTTGTGCCCCGTCCCCCCGTTCTTGTGCCTTGTCCTCTCCTTCTTGTGACTCGTCTTCCTCGTAATCCCAAGTTTTCACTTCTGCGCCTTTTCCTATCCAATTCCTAAAGATCCTAAAGATTGGATTCATAAAGATTGGATTCATAATTTTCAGTATTGGGGAGAAAATTGTGTCTATTCTGTCCAAAAAAAGCCGGGAATGCAGATTTGTTTGAAATAGTTTCCAAGTAACGGTTTTACGTCTTTGAGCGCGTACGGATCCTTTGATTAACTCTCGATTAAAATCCGATTGTTTCGAATAACGTATTAAAATATCCGCAGTATCATCATCCTCCTCATCATACTCCTCCGCCTTCCCCCGCTTCGTATAATAGTCCTTCCAATCCAAAATGAATACAGGTTTGAAGATTCTTGAAATAATTTGAGACCAGTCTGGGTCTACTTCGTCCACTTCCTCCGAATCGTCAAGCAATTGGTATTTCCATCGAGGAACCGTTTTCCCAATTTCTTTTAGGTCAAGTCCCTCCTTTGTGTTTTTTTGAATTGTTTGATCCTTTGGTTCAGTTGTACTTGTACCGAAGAAATATTGCACTTGATTTTCCGAATCCATTTTTCCTTGGTCTGAGAATACTGATTGTGCCTCAAATGTATCTAGTTTTTGTTCAAATTCTTGGTAATCAGGGAAAAGGCTACCATGAAACTTGTTTATCCACACTTTTTCGTTGGAATCCCCCGCAGGGGTAATTAAAGAATTATTTTCCTTCTTCTTTTCCTTCTCATTTTCCTTCTTCTTTTCCTTCTCATTTTCCTTCTCATTTTCCTTCTCATTTTCCTTCTTCTTTTCCTTCTCATTTTCCTTCTTCTTTTCCTTCTCATTTTCCTTCTTCTTTTCCTTCTCATTTTCCTTCTTAACGCTTGGGGGTAATTTGGGGATTGTTCCGCGAAAGGGCCCATTCAAAAAAGAATCGTATCTTTTAGGCAAGCAGTCTTGTGCAGTCTCATCATTACATAATCGAGTCCTTTTTTCGAGTCCATCCAGATCAAGAGACCCCCTTTCTAGAGCGTCAATTCGATGGAAAAGTTCGTTGCTCAGGCTATTTCTTTTTTGTTCATTGGTATAAATCCAATGATTATACAATTCATCAGAGGGGAGTTTTTCTGGTGTATACAAAAACCCCTTTCTTTCTATCATTTCAAAAAAGGTTGACAAACTTGGTGGATATGTAAAAGAGATTCTTTGTTTTCCATCACTTCGGCATGTATAAAAAAAATAGTCTGACATTTCAGTTCTTAGAGCCTTTTGAAATCCATCCGTTTTTATATATCGCAATGGTCGATTCCATCGGTTATAGTCGAAAATAAAAGTCACAAGAGGCATTTCTGAACCGCAGAAGTCTTTCTTTTCTTTCAGTTTTTCATCTAGGTTGTTCGAATCTTCCGAAAAAGGGGAAAGGTCTGCCTCGGCGGATCCTTCTTGCCCCTGTTTGGAAGTTGTGTCTATTTCTACATCTGTTTCGTCTGCACTTTGGCCCCTTTCTACCGTTGCCGAGGTTTTTTTTTCTTTCTTTTTCTTATCCGCAGTCCTAATAGGTGACGGAATTCTGCCTAAATAGTAGACACAGGAGAGAAATAATAGAATGGTAAAGATTCGCTCCAGAGAATTTCGAAAGTCTGCCGCACGGTACCTATTCAATCTAATAGAACGATTTTGCCGTATCCAGAATAATACCAACTCAAACCCTTTCATGCACAAAATGTGACCAAGGAACCAACCAACAAAACTACTTGTTAAAAATAACATCTTGTTGTTGCATCGAAACATATAAATACTGATTACTCGGGGTAAGGTCGAACTCGGCAAAACGAAATGGTTGAATAGTGGAAAAATGATATTAGTAAGGAATACATATTGAGTGTATAAATTACGCATTGCATTTCTGGTGGTCGCTACCGAATCAAAAAAGTCTTTGTCATTGCGCCAAAAGAAATAAACCAAAAGATAGAGTAGACTTAGTATAGTTAGTGTATGAGGTGTACCCAATGCTAGATGGAGAGGTGCATAATAGATCGATATGAACATGATGAGCTGCCCCATCAGAAAACCAGTTGTTGCGGATACATCCTTCTCGCTTCCTTCTTCCATAACCCGAGCTCGGAGAAGCAAGAGATATGAGGGCCCTATGGTCCCTGCGGTCAGAAATCCATAAAAGAGTCCGGCCACAACGACTGAATTGCTTATCTGCATACATAAACGGACTAGAGTAGCTAGTCGAAACAAGTTGAACATGAAAATCAATCACCTCCTGTGGTTTTCTTTTTGACTTTTACAATGGAAACTTTTTTACTTTTAGTATGGAAATAGATAGAATAGAATATAGAATAAGACAGTCCTGAGAATTTCCTCTAAATACTTCCGTTTCCTCAATCACATAATATTTCTGTTATATATAGATATTATCTACTAAAAATGCATTTGATGTAATATTTTCTCTTTCTTGTCCTCTCTTCCACTTTCATTTACTTTCATTAGTGAAATTCCATCTGTGACCCTGTGACCAAAATTTGGTCACAAAAATGATCAACTAGCTAGAATAGGGGAGCCGAAGAAAAGAAAATAAGGAAGGCGAAAAAAAAGAACTTGGGGATGTAAACTCCAACGAATCAACCAAATGCAAAATGGAATTAACCCCCTCACGAACCTAATAAATAAAGCCGGTAACGATGTGAAAATGAAAAAACAAAAATAAATTTCGATAAGTATTTCTAAGACTCCGAAGAACCTAAGAAAGAAGAACCTGAACCTAACCAAAGCAAAACCTAATTAAAAAGCAAAACCTAATTAAAACCAAAAGTTCAAGCAGCAATTTTTCTATTTTGGGTCAGTAAAGACCTTTTTTTTTTAGAAATTTCAGCTACTTCAGATTGAGAAAGTCACATAGACTTTACGCGCGCCATGTCTTTTCTTTCGTGTTATTTTGATTTTGAATAAAAACCTTCAATACGAATACTACTTACGAATACCACTTTTTCCACAGTTGCAAGAATATAAATTATATTATGTAGGTTATCTATGATGCCATTTCTTCTAATTCTACGACCTTTTTTTGATTAGTTTTTCAGTAACTAATAAAACTCATAGCGGATTTAAGATTCATTGCTCAGAATCATATCTTGTAGAAATACATTATCCATAATATAGATATCTAAATAATCTAGATCTAGACTCTAGGCAGAAATACTTATCGAAATTTATTTTTGTTTTTTCATTTTCACATCGTTACCGGCTTTATTTATTAGGTTCGTGAGGGGGTTAATTCCATTTTGCATTTGGTTGATTCGTTGGAGTTTACATCCCCAAGTTCTTTTTTTTCGCCTTCCTTATTTTCTTTTCTTCGGCTCCCCTATTCTAGCTAGTTGATCATTTTTGTGACCAAATTTTGGTCACAGGGTCACAGATGGAATTTCACTAATGAAAGTAAATGAAAGTGGAAGAGAGGACAAGAAAGAGAAAATATTACATCAAATGCATTTTTAGTAGATAATATCTATATATAACAGAAATATTATGTGATTGAGGAAACGGAAGTATTTAGAGGAAATTCTCAGGACTGTCTTATTCTATATTCTATTCTATCTATTTCCATACTAAAAGTAAAAAAGTTTCCATTGTAAAAGTCAAAAAGAAAACCACAGGAGGTGATTGATTTTCATGTTCAACTTGTTTCGACTAGCTACTCTAGTCCGTTTATGTATGCAGATAAGCAATTCAGTCGTTGTGGCCGGACTCTTTTATGGATTTCTGACCGCAGGGACCATAGGGCCCTCATATCTCTTGCTTCTCCGAGCTCGGGTTATGGAAGAAGGAAGCGAGAAGGATGTATCCGCAACAACTGGTTTTCTGATGGGGCAGCTCATCATGTTCATATCGATCTATTATGCACCTCTCCATCTAGCATTGGGTACACCTCATACACTAACTATACTAAGTCTACTCTATCTTTTGGTTTATTTCTTTTGGCGCAATGACAAAGACTTTTTTGATTCGGTAGCGACCACCAGAAATGCAATGCGTAATTTATACACTCAATATGTATTCCTTACTAATATCATTTTTCCACTATTCAACCATTTCGTTTTGCCGAGTTCGACCTTACCCCGAGTAATCAGTATTTATATGTTTCGATGCAACAACAAGATGTTATTTTTAACAAGTAGTTTTGTTGGTTGGTTCCTTGGTCACATTTTGTGCATGAAAGGGTTTGAGTTGGTATTATTCTGGATACGGCAAAATCGTTCTATTAGATTGAATAGGTACCGTGCGGCAGACTTTCGAAATTCTCTGGAGCGAATCTTTACCATTCTATTATTTCTCTCCTGTGTCTACTATTTAGGCAGAATTCCGTCACCTATTAGGACTGCGGATAAGAAAAAGAAAGAAAAAAAAACCTCGGCAACGGTAGAAAGGGGCCAAAGTGCAGACGAAACAGATGTAGAAATAGACACAACTTCCAAACAGGGGCAAGAAGGATCCGCCGAGGCAGACCTTTCCCCTTTTTCGGAAGATTCGAACAACCTAGATGAAAAACTGAAAGAAAAGAAAGACTTCTGCGGTTCAGAAATGCCTCTTGTGACTTTTATTTTCGACTATAACCGATGGAATCGACCATTGCGATATATAAAAACGGATGGATTTCAAAAGGCTCTAAGAACTGAAATGTCAGACTATTTTTTTTATACATGCCGAAGTGATGGAAAACAAAGAATCTCTTTTACATATCCACCAAGTTTGTCAACCTTTTTTGAAATGATAGAAAGAAAGGGGTTTTTGTATACACCAGAAAAACTCCCCTCTGATGAATTGTATAATCATTGGATTTATACCAATGAACAAAAAAGAAATAGCCTGAGCAACGAACTTTTCCATCGAATTGACGCTCTAGAAAGGGGGTCTCTTGATCTGGATGGACTCGAAAAAAGGACTCGATTATGTAATGATGAGACTGCACAAGACTGCTTGCCTAAAAGATACGATTCTTTTTTGAATGGGCCCTTTCGCGGAACAATCCCCAAATTACCCCCAAGCGTTAAGAAGGAAAATGAGAAGGAAAAGAAGAAGGAAAATGAGAAGGAAAAGAAGAAGGAAAATGAGAAGGAAAAGAAGAAGGAAAATGAGAAGGAAAATGAGAAGGAAAATGAGAAGGAAAAGAAGAAGGAAAATGAGAAGGAAAAGAAGAAGGAAAATAATTCTTTAATTACCCCTGCGGGGGATTCCAACGAAAAAGTGTGGATAAACAAGTTTCATGGTAGCCTTTTCCCTGATTACCAAGAATTTGAACAAAAACTAGATACATTTGAGGCACAATCAGTATTCTCAGACCAAGGAAAAATGGATTCGGAAAATCAAGTGCAATATTTCTTCGGTACAAGTACAACTGAACCAAAGGATCAAACAATTCAAAAAAACACAAAGGAGGGACTTGACCTAAAAGAAATTGGGAAAACGGTTCCTCGATGGAAATACCAATTGCTTGACGATTCGGAGGAAGTGGACGAAGTAGACCCAGACTGGTCTCAAATTATTTCAAGAATCTTCAAACCTGTATTCATTTTGGATTGGAAGGACTATTATACGAAGCGGGGGAAGGCGGAGGAGTATGATGAGGAGGATGATGATACTGCGGATATTTTAATACGTTATTCGAAACAATCGGATTTTAATCGAGAGTTAATCAAAGGATCCGTACGCGCTCAAAGACGTAAAACCGTTACTTGGAAACTATTTCAAACAAATCTGCATTCCCGGCTTTTTTTGGACAGAATAGACACAATTTTCTCCCCAATACTGAAAATTATGAATCCAATCTTTATGAATCCAATCTTTAGGATCTTTAGGAATTGGATAGGAAAAGGCGCAGAAGTGAAAACTTGGGATTACGAGGAAGACGAGTCACAAGAAGGAGAGGACAAGGCACAAGAACGGGGGGACGGGGCACAAGAAAGGGAGGACAAGGCGGAGGCCGAAGCAGAAAAAAGGGAGAACGCGGAGGAGGAGCGACTAGAAATAGCAGAACTGTGGGATAGTACTCCGTATGCGCACGCAATAAGGGGTTATTTGTTACTAGCCCACTCAATTCTTAGAAAAAATATTGTATTACCCTCATTGATTATAGCCAAAAACTTGAGCCTTATTTTCTTATTTCCATTTCAATTCCCCCAAAAATTCCCCGAGTGGTACAAAGATTGGGACGAAGATTGGAAGGCGCGGGGCAGAGAAATTCATGTTAACTGTACTCACAATGGCGTTCCAATATCCGAAACAGAATTTCCGCTAAATTGGTTAACAGACGGTATGCAGATAAAAATCGTCTTACCTTTCCGTCTTCGGTATAGTTTTCAACTACGACCCCATCAGAAACGGAAAGATCCAATGCAAAAGAAAAGAAAAAAAGCAAAATCTTCTTTTTTAACAACCTGGGGAATGGAAACGGAACGGCCTTTTGGTGCTCCCCGAGACGAACCTCATCCTCTTGAACCTATTTATAAAGAATTAAAAACACGAATTAGAGAAGCGAAAAAAAAAAGTTTTCAATTGTTAAAAAAAAAGGCAAAATGGATTCTAGATCCGTTTATAAAAATCAAACAACTTGAAAAAGGAAATCTAAATACAAAATTTGGAGTGAGGGAAGGGTATGAATTGAGTGAAACTCAAAATGATCAAAATTTGATAATAAGGAATCAGATTTTGGATGAATCGGCTAGTCGAATTCAATCTATGGATTGGACAAAATCTTCACTTATAGAAAAAAAAATAAAGGATCTGTCCGATAGGACAAGTACAATAAGAAATCAAATTGAAAAAATAACAAACGACAAGAAAACCAAATTATTAATACCCGATAGAAATATTAGTCCTAGCGAGGCGAGTTTTGCTGAGAAAAGATTAGACTCCTCAAAAAACCTTTGGCAAATAGTAAAAAGAAGAAATGTGCGATTAATAAGGAAAGGGCGCGTTTTTTTGGTATTTTTCATTGAAAGTATTTTCTCTCAAATTCTCATTCGTATTTCGAACCATATTGTAGAAATGTGTCTTGCATTACTTCAATTAAAAAAAAGAATTCTTGATACATACAGTTACTTTAAGCAAAATACATACAGTTACTTTAAGCAAACAAATCACGAAGGAATTGATGAAAATCCAATGGATTGGATTTCGACTAAAAAAAAGAAGTTTGATAATATTGGTAATCAAAATTCAAAGACTTTTGGTGAGATAGTTTCCTTGTCACAAGCATATGTATTTTACAAATTATCACAAAGACCAGGGATTTACAAGTATCCCTTGAAATTTGTCCTTCAATATTCCCGAACATCTCTTTTTCTTAAAGAACGAATAAAGAATTTTTTTGGAACACAAGGAATATTCCATTTCGAATCAAGGCATAAAGAACATGGAAATGCAGAACTGACTGAATGGAAAAACTGGTTAAGCGGCCGCTATCAATATGATTTATCTCAGACTAGATTGTCTAAATTTATGTCACAAAAGTGGCGAAATCGGATCAATCAAAGTCGTAAGGTTCAAAATCTAGACGTACCAAGTTTGGATTCATATGAAAAAAATGAAAAAAATCAATTAATTCTTTTTGAGAAACAAAAAGAAAAAGCAGCTTCATTATCGGTTAAAACAAAAACAGAGAAATTTCAAAAACATTACAAATATGATCTTTTATCACATAAATATCTTAATTATGGAAAAGGAAAGGATTTTTCTATTTATAGATTGCCGTTCCAAGGAAACGAAGGTCAAGGGATTCCCTCGAAGTACATCACGTATAAACCTGATTTTTTTTCTATCCGGAGATATAGTAGAAAAAATTCGGATAGAAAATATTTGGATTGGCAAATCATCTGTTTTATAAAGACGAGACATATTGAGACCTGGATCAATAAAAAAACTAAGATTGCGACTCATTATTCTCCAATAATTAATACAATTGATAAAAAAGATCTTTTTTATTACGCGATTCATAAACAATTCAACTCATCCCAAAACAAAAATGAATCCCAAAACACAAATGAATCCCAAAACACAAATGAATCCCAAAACAAAAATGAATCCCAAAACAAAAATAAAAAAATAAACCATCCTTTTGACTGGATGGGAATGAATAAAGCAAGACTAACTCAAACTCAGCGCAGTAAGAAATCTATTTATGAAAAATATGGGATGAACCCGTGGATCATACCAATCAAATTACTTTTTTTCGAGTTTAATAACAATCAAAACATCCGTGATAGTCGTGAAAAAAAAAATGCCAACGAAAAAGAAAAAAAGGATCTTGAATTAGAGAATCAAAATCAAGAAGAAAAAAAACCGCCTGGCCAAGAAAATCCTAGATTAAATCGACCAAACCAAGGGAAGCCTAAATCAAATCAACCAAACCAAGAGAAGCCTAAATCAAATCAACCAAATCAAGAGAAGCCTAAATCAAATCAACCAAATCAACAACAAGATGTTAAACAAGAGTCTGGCGCATCAGACATTGAAAAAGATAAAAAGAAGAAAAAGAAAGGGAAGAAGAAGTGGAAACCGCCAACCGACCTAGACATCTTCCTGAAAAAGAAAAATTACGTCGGTTTTCAGTTGACATGGACCAATCTTTTTGAGGAAAATTTAATAACTGGTATCAATATATCTAGTTTCTTGCTTCGGATGAGAGATCCAAGGGAACTGGCTATATCCTTTTTTCGAAGAAAAGAAATGACTCTGTCGATTCTAAAGTATCATACACCTAAACTTACTCTGGAAAGTGAATCTGAACTTACTCTGGAAAGGGAACCTGAACTTACTCTGGAAAGTGAACTTAAACCTACTCTGGAAAGTGAACTTAAACCTACTCTGGAAAGTGAACTTAAACCTACTCTAGAAAGTGAACTTAAGCCTACTCTGGATAGTGAACCTGAATCTCCAATTCAATTTCCTAAAGCGCTAAACAGTGGAGAAATACTAATCAAACTAGTTCGTAGACCTAGAAAATGGAATGGGCCAGTAATTATGTATCAAACCATAGCTATTTCACTGATCTATAAGAATAAACATCCAATTACTATTAATAGAAAAACGAATCGAAAATGCCAAAAAAAACAAAATGTTGATAGGAATGATTTTTCTGAATTCATTATAAAAACAAAACAGAAAAAGATGGTTGGGAATATAGATGAAAATCGTTCTGATTTGCTTGTTCCTGAAAACATTTCATCTCCTAGACGTCGTAGAGAATTGCGAATTCGAAGTTGTTTAAATTCCGGGAAGGGAAATACAGATGTTGTGGGTAAAAAGAAAGTATTTTGCAACGAGAACAACGTAAGGAATTGTAGTCCACTTTTCACTAATAGCAAGCATCTTGATATAGAGACAACTCAATTCATTAAATTGAAATTGTTTCTTTGGCCGAATTACCGATTAGAAGATTTAGCTTGTATGAATCGCTATTGGTTTGATACTAGTAATGGTAGCCGTTTCAGTATGTTAAGGATACAGATGTATCCACGCTTGATAATTCGTTGATGATATATTTCTTATAAGATATCTTTCTTATCTTAAAATTTGAACTCGAGGTATTCCTTCTATGACAACTTTCTACCCTCTCTTTTTGTGCCCTTAGTGGGCCTAATAGTTCCGGCAATGACTTCGTTCTCATCTATTCATTATCATCTATTCATCTTCAAAAGATTCTCTCGATCCGATGGAAGCAAATCTCATCGATTTCTTTCAAGACCTGCACTTGATCATAATATCGATTTGTGAAATCGGTTCGAAGCTCNNNTGCAATAGCTTCTTTCTCATCTATTCATCTTCAAAAGAGTCTCTCGATCCGATGGAAGCAAATGAGACTTGTACGAATAATGAAAATGGTCAAATTCGAATAATGTAAAAGCCGAACAGTTGACATTCACCCTTTTATAAGGTAAATAAAAATGAATGTCATTATTTTGATTGATTGGTCAAATCCATACTATATCTGTAGAAACTTCAAATCAAAGAAATAGGGGGGGTACGCAATGACTAAAGGGCCAGATAGGCATAGGTGGAGACAGTTTCTTTTTTACGGGTTCGAGATTACACAAGTGATCTTGGCCTGTTTTACATTCGGCTGGGGCGCCATGCGGCTTTGGCGCTTCTTTCGCAAATCCTGATACTGATTATTTGGATTGATTATTAATTAAATCAACATTAGGCTGTATTGTATCCCAAATGAAAATGAATGTCATTATTTTTATTGATTGGTCAAATCCATACCATATCTGTAGAAACTTCAAATCAAATAAATAGGGGAGGGAGAAGGACTCTTTTTATGGTAAAAAGTACATTTATTTCAGTTATTTCGCAAGAAGAAAACACGGGGTCTGTTGAATTTCAAGTATTCAGTTTCACCAATAAACTAAAGAAAGTAACTTCACATTTAAAATTACACAAAAAAGATTATTTATCTCAGAGAGGTCTACAAAAAACTCTGGGCAAACGTCAACGGTTGCTGACGTATTTGTCAAATAAAAATAGAGTACGTTATAAAGAATTAATAGATCAGTTGGATATTCGGGAGTTAAAAACTCGTTAAGTTAAGTGATAAGTTAATTGGAAGAGCCCTTGTAGCATTATTTGATTTTTCAGAGCTTGAATTTTGATGAACTTTATTTCGTTTTCAGCAATTCATAGAATACTGATCCTGAATCGGGGAAAACGCATATGAATGTACCGACTACAAAAAAAGACCTCATGATAGTCAATATGGGTCCTCACCACCCATCAATGCATGGCGTTCTTCGCCTCATCATTACTCTCGACGGTGAAAATGTTATTTACTGTGAACCTAGATTGGGTTATTTACACAGAGGGATGGAAAAAATTGCGGAAAACCGAACAATTATACAATATCTACCTTATGTAACACGTTGGGATTATTTAGCTACTATGTTTACAGAGGCAATAACAGTAAACGCCCCAGAACGTTTGGGAAATATTCAAGTACCTAAAAGAGCTAGCTATATCAGAGTCATTATGTTGGAATTGAGTCGCATAGCTTCTCATCTGTTATGGCTCGGCCCTTTTATGGCAGATATTGGTGGGCAGACGCCTTTCTTCTATATTTTCAGAGAGAGAGAATTGATATATGATCTATTCGAAGCTGCCACAGGTATGCGACTGATGCATAATTTTTTTCGTATCGGAGGAATCGCTGCTGATTTACCTCATGGTTGGGTAGATAAATGTTTGGATTTCTGTGAGTATTTTTTAACAGGAATTGCTGAATATCAAAAGCTTATTACGCAGAATCCTATTTTTTTGGGCCGAGTTGAAGGAGTGGGCATTGTTAGTGGGGAGGAAGCCATAAATTGGGGTTTATCTGGGCCGATGCTACGGGCTTCCGGACTCCAATGGGATCTTCGTCAAATTGATCATTATGAGTGTTATGATGAATTTGATTGGGAAGTACAATGGCAAAAAGAGGGGGATTCATTAGCCCGTTATTTCGTCCGAATCAGTGAAATGATGGAATCCATAAAAATGATTCAACAAGCTCTAGAAGGACTTCCTGGGGGGCCCTATGAGAATTTAGAAGTCCGGCGCTTTGGCAGAGAAAGGGATTCAGAGTGGAATGATTTTGAATATCGATTCATTAGTAAAAAACCATCTCCAGCTTTTGAATTGTTGAAACAAGAGCTTTATATGAGAGTGGAGGCTCCAAAGGGAGAATTAGGAATTTTTCTGATAGGGGATCAGAGTCTTTTTCCCTGGAGATGGAAAATTCGTCCACCGGGTTTTCTCAATTTGCAAATTCTTCCTCAGCTAGTTAAAAGAATGAAATTGGCGGATATTATGACGATACTAGGGAGTATAGATATCATTATGGGAGAAGTTGATCGTTGAAATGATAATTGATACAACGGAAGTACGGGCTATTAATTCTTTTTCTCGATTGGAATCCTTAAAAGAGGTGTATGGGCTCACACGCTTGCTTGTACCTATTTTTATTCCTCTATTTGGAATCACAATAGGGATATTCATAATTGTGTGGTTAGAAAGAAAAATATCTGCAGGAGTACAACAACGTATGGGACCAGAGTATGCAGGTCCTTTTGGAATTCTTCAAGCTCTAGCCGATGGGACAAAACTACTTTTGAAAGAGGATCTTCTCCCATCTAGAGGAGATATTCGTTTATTTAGTCTCGGACCGTCCCTAGCAGTTATATCCATTTTACTAAGTTATTCAGTAATTCCTTTTAGCTACCGGCTTGTTCTAGCGGATCTCAGTATAGGTGTTTTTTTATGGATTGCCATTTCAAGTCTTGCTCCTTTTGGACTTCTTATGTCAGGATATGGTTCGAATAATAAATATTCCTTTTTAGGTGGTCTACGAGCTGCTGCTCAATCGATTAGTTATGAAATACCATTAACTCCATGTGTTTTATCCATATCTCTACGTGCGATTCGTTTGGACATGAGCTGTTACCTATTTCTTTTATTTCTAGGAAAGAAAGGAGTGAAATGGATTGAGTAGATATCTTCATTTTTTGATTCATCATTCCGGATAATGAACTCAATAAGATAAGTTCTATGAGTGAAACAAAACAGCTTATAAATTTGCAGTAAAAAGATGAAGTCTCATTCCCTATGTGCGAGAGTTAAGCATCCATAAGCAGAATAAATGACCCCAAGATTTGTTGATTAGCAATCATGGTTTGACGCGGTTAGAAAAGAGCAACTCTATGGAGTTTTCACTATTGTCTGTCATAACGGGGGTTGGGCAAAAATGAGTGGGCGGTTAGGAATACTAAGGTACATAATGGATTCGTAATGGAGATAATCTAAGTTACCTAAATGGGTCTCTCCGCATAAAAGGAATTGGGGTGGGGGCTTTAAGTTAGTAGAAACGATCAAGCAGTACTTCCCCAGGATCCCGATCCTGAGTATGCTCCTACCCATTGGTTAAAGAAATGGCTATCCGAAACGAAGTAACCTTTTTTTAGAGCTTCCTTGTCTTTTTCTATGAAATGTGAAAGAAGAACCGGAACGAAAGAAATATGCAATAGAAAAGAAAAATACGAACTATTTGATCTCTATTCATACCGAGATAATTAGTATCATGATTCATGAACTAATGGAATGCCTAATCTTTTTTCGTAATCGAAAAAGGGTCGAAATTGATACAATGAGTATTTTCTTTTTATTGAAGGATTCAGTTATTACTGAACGAAGCGAAATTACACATTTTTTGAAATTAGAAATATACATTAGAAATCGAAAGGGTGAGATCAATTCAGAAGCACCTTTTTGTTATTTTATTAGAGCAGACAGAATTGGATTGGTATAATGTGGGACTCTTCGATCCATCTTTACTCTATCTACTCAACTAATATATCGAGATACTAACGAGCCCGTCCTTAGATTTTTTTATGACGACCACCGAGGAGCCGTATGAGGTGAAAGTCTCATGTACGGTTCTGAAATAGCGATGGCAGCAGTGATGTTATCATCGACTATGATTATCTAACAGTTCAAGTACAGTTGAAATAGTGGAGGCACAGTCCAAATATGGTTTTTGGGGTTGGAATCTGTGGCGTCAACCTATAGGATTTACGGTTTTTCTCATTTCTTCCCTAGCCGAATGTGAAAGATTACCTTTTGATTTACCAGAAGCGGAGGAAGAATTAGTAGCAGGTTATCAAACCGAATATTCGGGTATCAAATTTGGTTTATTTTACGTTGCTTCCTATCTAAATCTACTAGTCTCTTCATTATTTGTAACAGTTCTTTACTTGGGCGGTTGGAATCTCTCTATCCCGTTCCTATTCATTCCTCATTTTTTCGGAATAAATGAACTGAGTGGAGTCTTTGGAACAACAATTGGTATTTTGATTACATTAGCAAAAGCTTATTTGTTCCTGTTCATTTCTATCACAACAAGATGGACTTTGCCTAGGATGAGAATGGACCAACTATTAAATCTTGGGTGGAAATTTCTTTTACCTATTTCTCTCGGGAATCTATTATTGACAACTTCTTCCCAACTCCTTTCACTGTAAAGACATAAGACATTCATTGTATTTTCGATTCCTAAGTTTTCTTAAACAAGAGAAAGAAAATTTCAATTATTCATAGAGATTTATGATATGCTTCCTATGATAACTGGGTTCATGAATTATGGTCACCAAGCCGTAAGAGCTGCAAGGTATATCGGCCAAAGTTTCATAATTACCTTATCTCATACGAGTCGTTTACCTGTAACTATTCAATATCCCTATCAAAAATGGATTCCATCAGAGCGTTTTCGCGGTCGAATCCACTTTGAATTTGATAAATGCATTGCTTGTGAAGTATGTGTTCGTGTATGTCCTATAGATCTACCCACTGTTGATTGGAGATTGGAACCCGAAATTCGAAAGAAACGATTACTTAATTATAGTATTGATTTTGGAATATGTATATTTTGTGGGAATTGTGTCGAGTATTGTCCAACAAATTGTTTATCAATGACTGAGGAATATGAACTTTCTACTTATAATCGTCACGAATTGAATTATAATCAAATTGCCTTGGGTCGGTTACCAATGTCAGTAATTGGAGATTCCTTAATTCGAACCATTATGACTTCGACTCAAATCAAATAAAAAATGTGTAAACCGCTTGATTCGATTACCAATTACTCCAATTTCCGATTACTATTACGAAATACTAAAGGAGCAAATCTTCCATTTTGCTCGGCAAATAAGTAACTAAAACTAACAGCGATTTCAGATTCATTGCTCAGAATCATGTCTTGCACAAATACATTATCCGTATCCGTGATTTTTTCGAAATCTACATCTCTCTAAATGAATAATATTTCTTATATATCTAGAGAATTTCTATATCAACCCCCAATCTAGGATTGGATTCCATTCAGAGCGTATCCTAAAAAGAGTCGGGTAACCTATTTTTTCCCGGTCTGGTCAAAAAGATCATGAACCATTTAAGCTTATTTCTCTATTATTTGACATAGAATGGATTTCACTGGACCAATACATGATTTTCTTTTAGTATTTTTGGGATCGGTTCTTCTATTAGGAGGTCTGGGAGTGGTATTACTTACCAATCCAATTTTTTCTGCCTTTTCCTTGGGGTTAGTTCTGGTTTGTATATCCCTATTCCATATTCCATCGAATTCCCATTTTGTAGCTGCTGCACAGCTCCTTATTTACGTGGGGGCCATAAATGTGTTAATCGTATTCGCTGTGATGTTCATGAATGACTCAGAATATTACAAGGATTTCGGTCTTTGGACCGTTGGAGAAGGAGTCACTTCCCTAGTTTGTACAAGTCTTTTTGTTTCGCTAATTACTACTGTCCCAGATACTTCATGGTACGGTATTATTTGGACTACAAGATCAAACCAGATTTTAGAGCAGGATTTTTTAAATAATGGTCAACAAATTGGGACTCATTTATCAACCGATTTTTTTCTTCCCTTTGAACTCATTTCTATAATTCTTTTAGTTGCCTTAATAGGTGCAATTGTTATGGCCCGTCAGTAATAAAAAGAACGACTTCGAATGAAAGAGTTCTGTCCTCTCAAAAGACTTCCTTCTTATCACACCCATTTTCCTTCACTTCAATTCCATTTTTCTATTTTTCATGTATAAAAGTTTTAGTTCAATCTATTCTAGTACCAATACCTTCCTTTGTTCTGGACTTGTGAGATTCGAGTCAATAAAATGGATTAAGGTGGCATTTTTGTTCCTATTGAAAGCAAATAAATCCAGATTGATGAGGGGTTGGTCAATGATGCTTGAACATGAACTTGTTTTGAGTGCCTTTTTATTTTCTATCGGTATTTATGGATTGATCACAAGTCGAAATATGGTTAGAGCACTTATGTGTCTTGAGCTTATACTGAATGCGGTTAATTTGAATTTCGTAACATTTTCTGATTTCTTTGATAGTCGCCAATTAAAAGGAGACATTTTCGCGATTTTTGTGATAGCTATTGCAGGCGCTGAAGCCGCTATTGGACCAGCTATTGTTTCGTCAATTCATCGTAACAGAAAATCCACTCGTATCAATCAATCGAACTTGCTGAATAAATAGCGGTAATCATCGAAATACTGAATAGAATATTCACCAATTCAAATTGGTATGTACGATAGAACCAAAGCCCATGTTTGCTAAAACGTAATAAATCAAAGTATCTTGGACCGCTATCATGAGCAGATCCAGAAATAGATTGATTCGAAATCGATTCTGGTAAACCCTCGATTCGTCTGGTGTCTACCATATATGATTCCTTTATGATTTTACTAGATCGAAAATTTATGACGTTCAAAAAGTGGATAGATACCATGTCACATTCAGTAAAGATTTATGATACATGTATAGGGTGTACTCAATGTGTGCGAGCCTGCCCCACAGATGTATTAGAAATGATACCTTGGGACGGATGTAAAGCTAAGCAAATTGCTTCTGCCCCAAGAACAGAAGACTGTGTAGGTTGTAAGAGGTGTGAATCCGCTTGTCCAACAGATTTCTTGAGTGTCCGGGTTTATTTATGGCATGAGACAACGCGAAGCATGGGGCTAGCTTATTGATACGTTCTAGAAAACTCTACTTGAACCCATTTTTTTCTCCTTACCGACAAAAACCCGTACTCGATCAAAAAGATTATTTCGAGCACGGGTTTTTTGGTCAAAGTGTATCTTGTCTTTACCACGAATTCTTTTCCTTGGTTAACAATAATTGTGATTTTGCCGATATCCGCGGGTTCTTCCATTTTCTTTTTTCCTCATAGGGGAAATAAGATGATTAGGTGGTATACTCTCTCTATATGCACAATAGACCTACTTCTAACGACCTATGCATTCTGTTATCATTTCCAATTTGACGATCCCTTAATCCAATTAGAACAGGATTTTAGATGGATCCATTTTTTGGATTTTCACTGGAGACTCGGAATCGATGGAATTTCCATAGGACCCGTTTTCCTGACGGGATTCATCACTACTTTAGCGACTTTAGCGGCTCGGCCAGTGACTCGGGATTCACGATTGTTCCATTTCCTGATGTTAGCAATGTACAGCGGCCAAATAGGATCATTTTCTTCTCGAGATCTTTTACTTTTTTTTATCATGTGGGAGTTAGAATTAATTCCTGTTTACCTACTTCTATCCATGTGGGGAGGAAAGAAACGTTTGTACTCAGCTACAAAGTTTCTTTTGTACACTGCGGGGGGTTCTGTTTTTCTATTAATGGGAGTTCTGGGCATGGGTTTCTATGGTTCCAACGAAGCAACCTTACATTTTGAAACCTCAGCGAATCAATCGTATCCGGTGGCATTGGAAATACTATTCTATTGTGGATTTCTTATGACTTATGCTGTCAAATCACCGATTATACCCTTACATACATGGTTACCAGATACCCATGGGGAGGCACATTACAGTACGTGTATGCTTCTAGCCGGAATCTTATTAAAAATGGGAGCGTATGGATTGGTTCGGATCAATATGGAATTCTTACCCCACGCTCATTCTATATTTTCCCCCTGGTTGATGATACTAGGTACAGTTCAAATAATCTATGCAGCTTCAACATCTCCTGGCCAACGCAATTTTAAAAAGAGAATAGCCTATTCTTCTGTATCTCATATGGGTTTTACAATTCTAGGAATTGGTTCTATAACCGATACAGGACTAAATGGAGCCATTTTACAAATCATTTCTCACGGATTTATTGGTGGTGCGCTTTTTTTCTTGGCAGGAACGAGTTACGATAGAATACGTCTTGTTTATCTCGACGAAATAGGCGGAATAGCTATCTCAATGCCTAAAATATTTACAATGTTCAGTAGCTTCTCGATGGCTTCTCTTGCATTGCCGGGAATGAGTGGTTTTGTTGCCGAATTGGTAGTCTTTTTTGGAATAATTACCAGTCCAAAATCTCTTTTAATGCCAAAAATACTCATGACTTTTGGAATGGCAATTGGAATGATAGTAACTCCTATTTATTCATTATCTATGTCACGCCAGATGTTCTATGGATACAAGCAATTTCCCGCCCCAAACTCTTCTTTTTTGGATTCTGGACCACGAGAACTTTTTGTTTCGATCTGTATCTTTCTACCTGTAATAGGGATTGGTATTTATCCGGATTTCCTTCTCTCACTATCCGTTGACAAGGTAGAAGCTATCCTATCTAATTACTTTTATAGATAAGATAGTTTTCATGAATAAGATAGAAAATAATGCTATGATTTCGAAAACCATTCGCTGGACAATGAAAAAAAAATAAGTCTTCTTTTTCCTTATCTTAAGGAAAAAGAAAATGAAGTCCATTCGAATCAGATACGTTTGGAGTTTTTGAGAACCATTTGAATCACTACTGGATTCAAATGGTTCTCAAAAACTCACACAAACTTCAGACTATGTTCCTCTAGATTGGGTCACTTCTTCAATTCGATGTTACTGTGAATGAGCCATAACTATGTAATCCTATTCCTAATAGATTGACCCCAAAATAACATATCCAAATTATAAGAAATCCAAGAGAAGCCACAATTGCGGAATTCGTGCCTTGTACATTTTGATTTGTTCTCATATGTAAATAAATTGCAAATAGGGTCCAAGTAATAAATGCCCAAGTTTCCTTGGGATCCCAATTCCAATATGACCCCCATGCCTCATTCGCCCATACCGCGCCCGAAAGAATACCTATGGTTAAAAAGAGAAACCCTAGACTAATGACACGATAACTCCAACGATCCAATTGCTGAATCAACTGATACATGTGATAATTTCTAAATGAAAGAAAAAAAGTGTTTCGTAAAACACTGCCTCTTTCATTTGTGTATTGGATTTCATCAAAACCAAATGACCCTGTTAATAAATGATTTCTTTTGCCAAAAATATCTATGCGTGTTCGAAATGTAATGACTAGAAGCGCTACTGAGAATAACGAGCCGCATAAAAGAGCTGCATAGCTCAATACCATCATACTTACGTGCATCATTAACCACTGAGATTGGAGAGCAGGTACTAATATTGTGGATTGATGCATTTCTGCGAAAAGACCGGAAGTAACAAAGCCTTGAGTCAAAATAGTACTTGGCGCGGTTATTGCGCTTAAATGGGTTTTTTGGTTCCTAAAATGTGGAACCATATGAATAATGGAAAAACCCCACGAAAGAAACATTACTGATTCATATAAATCACTTAAGGGGAAATGTCCCGAAGAAATCCAACGAGTAACTAACAATCCTGTTATACAGAAAAAGGTAGCTATCATGCCTTTTTCTGACGAATTAGAGAGTCCTAGCGTTTCGTAGACTAATAATAAGGTTAGTAAATAAATACTAATTACAATTGAAACGATCGAAAAAGAAATGTGAGTGAATATATGTTGTAAAGTCGAGAATATCATAAACAAATCCTAAAATAAAAAAGAAAAGGGGGATCCTTCAAGACTAGAATGGAAATACGGAATTCCATTCATTATTCATTATAGGATTTATTGTATCTCTTTTCGAAGATGCCGCTACTCGGACTCGAACCGAGATGCTCTAGCACTGCTTCCTAAGAGCAGCGTGTCTACCGATTTCACCATAGCGGCTTACTCGAAAACATAATAGCCCATCCCTATTCAATCGTCGAGATTCTAAGGAGTCAATTCAATCAAATCTTTTTTAGGGAATCTGACAATCAATGAAAAAACACTCGTTAAAATGACTAATTGAACGTTCAACAATCATTAGTATTGTGGGATCGTAGGGTGTTAGGTTTCACTTTCACAAAGAGCTTTCCATTGGTTTCACTTCGCCTGGAATGGAAATGCAGCAGTTGGAACTAGATAGTTCTGTCCTCTATCCAGGCATAGAACTAAAAGGTTTCAATCTTTCTCGGAATTTTAGCGTACTTCAAAAAAAAAAGATTCTATATTTCTAAAGAAAAGAAAGCTCTCAAGATCTATATATAGATATAGATCTTGATGAATTCCACAGCCCAAATATAGGACCCTTATTTGGACTACATATTAGGAATACATAATCCAAAAAAATCCTTCCTAAAGGAAAAAGAAGACTTTTCTTTTAGTTAGTGTATTATGAAAAGTGAATCGATGAGGAAAATGACAACCCCCATCTCACAAATTCGAAAAACCGACTCAAAAGAAAGCTAAACCTTTGTATCTTGTCCTTCACTACTTCGTCAAAAAATGGAGAATACAGTAAGCGGAGGACTTCTTATTCTGCATACCGCAATAACCAGTCCCGTCTCGTATTGATCCGTTGAAAATAAAAATATGAGTTAATGGGAATCCTTCATTTTAGAAATGACAATACAATTCAGGGAGTCATATTGATTCAGATTCTTCCAAAACCAGACTTGGTTTTTTTTTTTATTTTTTTTTTGTCGTACAAAAAACTTTTCGCATTCCCGGTAGAAAGAGATTTCGCTAATGAAAATGCTTTTCTCGCTGCCCAATACCCCTTTCTTTTCCAAATATTTTTACGAATACGCTTTTTTGACAGAGAAGTACGTTTCTTTGGAACCGCCATTCAAAAATGAAGAGGTTGCTCATTGTTTAGAGTTGGATGTGAAAGACATGTATTGTTCGGATTATTCTTTTTATTTTATTCTATTTATTCCCTAGATGATACTTCCTTGATAACATACAATAGAGATACGCGTGCCTCGCATAGAATATTCCTAGGTAAAAAATGGGATAGGTTCTTTTTTTTTTTAGGGGAACCTTTTTTACAACATACAATATCCGAAGAAAGAAGAATTCCTACTGATTGGTACCTTTCTATCCGAACCCTCAGTCGAATCTATATCGTAAGAGAGGTTTTCGAATTCCCCCTAAATACTTAGTTCCACTATAGCTCAGAGCTCGTCCGGGGTCTCCGGGGAGCTCTCGTCCTGCCCCGCAGCGCTGGATTCTCCTTCTCCTGGCGCAGTGAGCCGACCTGAAGACGCGCCTTTTTGGGCTTCCTTGTGGAGCCGCAGGGTGATTGAACCCCGGGAATTTGACTGTTCCTGCGGAGGGATTCGAAGCTCTTGCATTTCCGAAGCCGGAGGAATGGGATTTGCTGGAGGCTCCGGAGGCTTCGGTTTCGGGGAAAAAAACCAACGCCCCCCCAAAACAAAAACCCCAATAAGAGCATTCAAGGACCCGAATATCGACATTAAAGATCGCGCCTTGTTGTCAACCAGAGCTTGAGCTTGGGAAATCAACAAGCGTAACCAAAAGAGAACCTTGGTGAAAATCCCAGAGATTCCCAAGCAGCCTTGTACAAGTCCGACTACCCATCGTCTCATTAAACGGAGAGTCGCTAGTCGAAACAAATTGAACATGAAAATCAATCACCTCCTGTGGTTTTTTTTTTTTTTTACTTTTACAATGGAAACTTTAGGATGGAAATAGATAGAATCTATAGAATAGAATATAGAATAAGACAGTCCTGAGAATTTCCTCTAAATACTTCTGTTTCCTCAATCGCATAATATTTCTATTATATATATAGAATTGTTGGTTGGGTTTGTAATGGCGGGCATTCACTATTCAGGGTTCAACTAGTATACCCCGGTGAATTCCACAATTTCAAAATGAGAGAGAGACCTCTTTCCGTTTCGGATCATGGATAAATAGATTTTTTTATCCATGATAGAATCATATCACGCAAATCTACTATTGTCACTATGAAAATAGGAAGGTTGCAACCACCAAAACGGAATCAAACCATGCCCCTTACCTAGAGAATCTACCTAGATTCTTTAGTATCTAGGTAAGTTCAAAAGCTAAGAAAAGGGGGAATAAGAAAGAAAAAATGATACAATACTCACATAGGATAGGACAGCCCCCTTTCATAGATCTATAAAATTCTGCTGAAATTGATTAGAGGATCTTACTTATGCTGCCCCACATCGCTGGATTTGGCTTGGTCTCTCGGCACAAGCAATGAGCCGGCGAGTTCCTAAACCGGAAGGCCCCCTGTCCTCGGGGAGCCGCAAGGTGCTCGAACTAGAGACCCCAGGACCAGGAGGAGTCGGCGTGCGGTTATCCGTCTCTTCCACTTGTAGCTTGGAGCTTCACTTTTGCACTTTCCAAAAGGGAAATCTTGAAGTATAAGCGGGGAATCTCTTTTGATTTGATCACACTCTGATGAGTCTTTATGGTTTCGTCTAAGATGCTACGCCTCCCTTTTTGGAGTGGACCATTTTTTGGAATGCAGTTTCCCATTTCCAAAAAGGCCAATCCGATTCATTCTTGTGAAAAATGAAAAAAGCCCGCTCTTTGTCGGCCAAGAGAGTTTTGTTGAACTTTAAAGTCTCATCAAGTCTTTGTAAGCGGACTTGAGTAGATGGGCGCGGCGGAGTTTGTGGGTTACCGAATAACCACACAAAGAGCCCAGTACAACCAAAATTGAGACTTGCCATCCCTACTAAAGCCACTGCAAAAACGCCGGCCACTTTTGTCACTAATTTGACCACCCAATGATTATGATTGAACATGCATGATACCTCCTAAGCATGTATAAGATTTCCCGGTCAATCCCTAACTCGACTGTTAGTAACTTTAACCGGGATTGCTGCATATCTAAATCTATTTAGATTGATTCATGGTCTAATTCTATCATGCAAATATACTATTGTCAATGTTACAATAGTAGGGTTGTAACCACCCAAATGGAAGGTTACAACCACCAAAAAAGAATCAAACCATACTCCTCACAGAGATAGCACAGCCCTTACATAGATCTAAAATCATTAGAGTAGGCCTGGCGGATCCTGCCACGCNNNTTCCCGGATCCTATCAGAAACTGATACAAGCATTTTTCCAAATTCGAATGCCTCGCGGATGCAAAGACGCCGGACACTTTGGTCACTACTTTGACCAACCAATGATTCCACATGGGACATACCTCCTAAGCATGTATAAGATTTCCCGGTCAATCCCTAACTCGACTGTTAGTAACTTTAACCGGGATTGCTGCATATCTAAATCTATTTAGATTGATTCATGATCTAATTCTATCATGCAAATATACTATTGTCAATGTTACAATAGTAAAGGTTGTAACCACCCAAATGGAAGGTTACAACCACCAAAAAGGAATCAAACCATAATCCTCACAGAGATAGCACAGCCTCCCTTTACCTTTCATAGATCAAATCCGTTTTGACCCCCGTCTTGAAGCTTCACTTTTGCACTTTCCAAAAGGGAAATCTTGAAGTATAAGCGCGGAATCACTAATGATTGCTCGGCTTCGGTCAGCCGCGTCGTTCGAGAAGTACCCACTCACTTGGTGTCGTTTTCATCAGGAACATGGGCGCTGTACCGATGTCATTTTTGTAATGATCAGAGCCTGGCGCCATCAACAATATACTTGAAAATTTGGTTCAGAACAATTCCCGAGATAGATTTCATACTATCTCCAAATTCTCATCTTTCAATTCGAAGCGCAGTAACAGTTAGTGAAGTGATAGGTATCGTAGAGTTTCCTCGAAGCCTAGGCAGCTTACTCCACTCAATCAGAATTAGTGAATTATCCCGAATAAACTAATACCAAAGGTCTTCTTTTGATTGGGTCGAGTTATTGATTGATCCTATGACCCATATCAGAATCAAGTACGATAATTCTTTTTACTTGTTCTATGAATAGAAATTCTTGTAAGAATTAATTAAGAATTAATGGAATGATTGAAAATGGAAAATTCGATTTGAGTTCTTTCCTATTTTGATTTTTTTATTTGATTGTTCCTTCCGAAAGAGATAAGAGCTGGTGAATCGGAAACAATTCAATTACTAAGAATAGAAAAAACTTTGATTTTCTTATGGAACATACATATCAATATGCATGGATCATACCTTTCGTTCCGCTTCCGGTTCCTCTAGCAATAGGAGTGGGACTTCTTCTTGTTCCAACGACAACAAAAAATCTGCGTCGCATGTGGGCTTTTCCTAGTGTTTTATTACTAAGTATAGTTATGCTTTTTTCGGCCGACCTGGCTATTCAGCAAATAAACGGGAGTTCTATTTATCAATATGTATGGTCTTGGACCATCCATCATGATTTTTCCTTAGAGTTTGGCGACTTGATCGATCCACTTACTTCTATTATGTCAATACTCATTACTACTGTTGGAATCTTGGTTCTTATTTATAGTGACAATTATCTGTCTCATGATCAAGGATATTTGAGATTTTTTGCTTCTATGAGTTTTTCCAATGCTTCCATGTTGGGATTAGTTACGAGTTCTAATTTGATACAAATTTATATTTTTTGGGAATTAGTTGGAATGTGTTCCTATCTATTAATAGGTTTTTGGTTCACGCGACCAATTGCGGCAAATGCTTGTCAAAAAGCATTTGTAACTAATCGTGTGGGGGATTTTGGTTTATTATTAGGAACCTTAGGTCTTTATTGGATAACGGGTAGTTTAGAATTTCGAGATTTGTTCAAAATAGTCAATAACTTGATTGAGAATCATGGGATAAATTCTTTATTTCTGACTCTGTGTGCGGCCCTATTATTCCTCGGTGCAATTGCGAAATCGGCACAATTCCCCCTTCATGTATGGTTACCGGATGCCATGGAGGGACCCACTCCGATTTCGGCTCTTATACATGCTGCTACTATGGTAGCAGCGGGAATTTTTCTTGTAGGCCGGCTTCTGCCTCTTTTCGCAGTTATACCTTACGTAATGAATCTCATTTCTTTGATAGGTATAATAACAGTACTCTTAGGAGCGACTTTGGCTCTGGCTCAACTAGACATTAAGAGAAGTTTAGCTTATTCTACAATGTCGCAATTGGGTTATATTATGTTAGCTTTCGGTATGGGGTCTTATCAAGCTGCTTTATTTCATTTGATCACTCATGCCTATTCGAAAGCATTATTATTTTTAGGCTCTGGATCCATTATTCATTCAATGGAAAGAATTATTGGATATTCTCCAGAGAAAAGTCAGAATATGGCTCTTATGGGGGGTTTCAAAAAATATGTGCCAATTACAAAAACTGCTTTTTTGTTAGGTACACTTTCTCTTTGTGGCATTCCAC